AAACGTCGGATTTCTAAATTTTCGTAAGGCCCTCCTGGAATTCCTTCCAGAGCCTGTTGAATAATCTTTATGGATTCTGTCATTTCACCGATTCGTACTAAATAACGAGCTAATGAATCCCCTTCTCGTTGCCATTGAACCTGCCAATCAAATTCGTCGTAAGACTCATAATGATCAATTTTACGAAGATCCCATTCTATTCCGGAAGCTCGTAGCATTGGTCCCGATAAACCCCAATTTAATGCCTCGTCTTCCCCAATAATGCCTATGCCTTCAACTCGTTCTAAAAAAATAGGATTCCGGGTAATAAGTTTTTGATACTCAGCAAGCCCTGTTAAAAAATAATCGCAAAAATCCAAACATTTATCTATCCAGCCATAGGGTAGATCGGCAGCCACTCCTCCAATACGAAAATAATTATGCATCATTCGCATACCGGTGGCAGCTTCGAATAGGTCATATATCAATTCTCTTTCTCGAAAAATATAGAAGAAAGGGGTCTGCGCACCAATATCCGCCATAAAAGGACCGAGCCATAACAAATGAGAAGCTATCCGACTCAACTCCAACATAATGACTCTGATATAGCTAGCCCTTTTAGGTACTTGAATATTGCCTAATTGTTCGGGTCCATTTATGGTTATTGCTTCTGTGAACATAGTAGCTAAATAATCCCAACGTGTTACATAAGGCAAATATTGTATAATTGTTCGGTTTTCTGCAATTTTCTCCATCCCTCTATGTAAATAACCCAATATTGGTTCGCAGTCGACAACATCTTCACCATCTAGAGTAACGATGAGTCGAAGAACACCGTGCATTGATGGGTGCTGAGGCCCCATATTGACTATCATGAGGTCTTTTCTTGTAGTTGGTGCAGTCATAAGTTTTTTACCGATTCATTCTTCCATGAATTACTGAAAGTGAAAAGAAGTTCATCAAAATTTAATCGAAACATATAAGTGAAAATGAAATGACTCTTCAAATTAATCAAATTAACGAGTTTTTGTCTCTCGAATGTCCAACTGATTAATTAATTCTTTATAACGTACTCTATTTTTTTTTGCCAAATAAGCTAGCAGTCGTTGACGTTTTCCCAAAATTTTCTTCAAACCTCTCTGAGATAAATAGTCTTTTTTGTGCAATTCTAAATGTGAAGTAAGTCTCCGTATCTTATTGGTGAAATTGAATACTTGAAATTCAACAGATCCTCTCTTTTCTTCTTGAGAAATAACTGAAATGACAGAATTTTTTACCATAAACGAATTTCCCCTTTCTTTATTTTACAGATATGGATTTTATCGAATTTTAGCGATCAGTAATAATAATGCCAGTAATTTGAACGTGTTATATAGACTTAATTTCTTTATGAACCCCTAATTTTATCAATTCCAATAAATTAATCAATTTTTAAATTTGATTCAGATAGGAATCCAAAAAGGTGGTAGGTACGTTTTTTTCATTCACAAAAGCGAATAATTTAAACCTAAAATCCTAAAATGAAGAAGATTCTGTTGATTCATTTATAGATCCAATCGATACCTTATTGATTTAGTATCGTCTACTCGAATTAGATTCGAATGAGATGTAAGACAAGGCATGTGTGCATTTGTTTGCTTTCAGATACTCTATACGAGACAGGGTATATAGTACTATCAATTAATTTTCAATCGTGGATACATATGTATCCTTAAGATACTGAAACGGCTACCATTATTGGTATCAAACCAATAACGATTCATACAAGCTAAATCTTCTAATCGATAATTAGGCCAAATAAAGAACTTAAATTTAATTAATTCATTTTTCTCTTTATAAAGAGGTTTCCTTTCATCCAAAAATTGACTCCAGTTTTTTACATTGGTTTCGTTGCAAAATACTGAATTTCTATCGACGCCATTCCAATTCAAAGAATTAAAAAAACTTCGAATTCTCAATTCTCTACGACGTCTAGACCATAAAATATTTTCAGGAACAAGCAAATCAAAATCATTTTTGTCTGTATTTATTCTTTGAGTTTGAGGTTGCAGAATGAATTCATAAAAATTCTTTTTATCAACATATCTTTGTTCTCGGTATCTTTGATTAGTTTGGTGTTTACTTTTATGAACCAATGAAATACCTATAGTTTGATACATAATAAATTGTCCATTATTTTTTACAGACAACCGAATAGGTTCGATAATAAATACCCCCTTCTTCATCAATTCTGTAAGAGTTAAATTCGCCTGAATCAGCATTATATCCAAACTCATTTCTCTCCTTTGAATTGACGATATAGTAATTTTGGTTGGATTTATCAGTCGAAGCAGGAGACAATATACCTTGATATTTTCGATCATTCTTTGATTCAAAGCATCGTTCCATCTCAATTGAAAAAGCAAATAACGTTTCAAGAACAAATCTAGTTCTGCTTCCGTGTTGCTTTTGTATTGTTTTGTCTTTTTATTTGTGTCTGATTCCGCGTAATCTTTTTCAAGATCGTTTTGATGTTTTGAGAAAACAGGGACCAGATTTCCTTTGTTTTCTATATCTGATCCACGCTCTCTTTTTCCTTGACTTGCGGGTTCTTTTGCTTCTTGAATTCGATTCTTTATTTTTTTATTTGATGGTATAAAAAAGTTTTGTTTTTGGTTTTTATTTTGACTAACATTTTCATTTGTATTCAAATTTAAAAGAAGTAATTTGCTTGGTATAATCCACGGTTTTATTTTATATACATTATAAAGTAGTACAAATTCTGGGAAGAACCAAAATTCCAGATTCAATATGGGACGATTAAATATTTTTTCATTCATTCCCATCCAATCAAAAAAGACTTTTTTAGAATTTTTTTTAGTTTTTTCTGGATTTTGATGAGTTGTAAGATAAAAAAGGCCTTTTTTATCAATTTTATCAATTATTTGATAATTATTAATACCAATTTTAGTATTTGGATTACTGTTGGTATCGATCTTAACCCAGGACTCAATATCTCCTTTTTGTCTAACAGAAAAATGGATAATTTTCCAATCAAAATATTTTCTATCGAGCTTTCTTTCTATATCTAGAATATTGCCCTTTCTTAGATAATTATTGATATGAAGATTGCCGGGCATATCAAAAAAGTTGTGTTTGGACGTGTTGGAATTATAAGAAATTTCGAAGTTCTTATTTACTTGAAAGGATAATCTAGAAATAAATGAGTCACTTTTATTTTCATAATTAATCGATTTATATGATAAAAGATCATATCTATAACATTTTTTAAAATTATCTTTTTGGTTTGATAATGAATAGAGTTCAGAATCATTTTCTTTTTTGTAATGAATTAATTGGTCTTTTTCATATGAATTCCATTTGTTTAAGTTTCTATTTTTATTTTGAACCATACAACTTTGATTAACCCTAGTTCGCCATTTTTTTGGCATTAATCTAGACCATCTAATCTGAGATAAATCGTATTGATAATGCCGTCTTAACCAGTTTTTCCATTGATTGATTCTATAACTCTGAAGTTTATTATGTTTTAATTCAGAATGAAATATTCCTAGTGTTCTAAAATAGTCCTTTATTTTAGTCTTAAGGAAAAAAGACGTTCTGTTATATTGAAGAACAGATCTAAATTTAGACAAATTAATAACTTGGGTTTGTGATAATTTGTAAAATACATATGCTTGTGACAAGTAGGATAAATCAAAAAAAATATGTGAATTTTTCTTACTAATATTATAAAGTGACTTTTTTATAGTCGAAATAAAGATAAAGTGAATTTTTTTTTTTTTATTAATTTTTTCTTGATTTATTTCATTATTGGAAATGTATTTCTTAATCAATTTGTTTGTTGATTCAAGAAAGAGTTGTGTATTAATTCTGGGAATATTAATGATAGATAAAAATAGATCGATGTATAATCTTTGAATGAATAATTTTATAAAATAATGGAATTTCCATATTAATCGAGTATTTCTTCTTTTTAATATTTGGAAAATCTTTTTTGGCGATTCTAATTTTTTAATATTATTTGTTTTATTAGGACTAATGTCTATTTCTGGAGTTATTTTCTTTTTCTCTTTTGTAATTCTTTCTATTTTATTTTTTATTGTACTTGTTCTATCAGTCAAATCCTTCATTTTGGTTTCTATCAGTGAAGAATTTGCCCAATTTCCAGATTCAATTTGACTAAATGATTTGTTAATTATTTGATTACTAATTAGATAATCTTTTTCTTTTTTCGTTTCATTCGATTCAGATATTTCTTTGAATCTAAATAATACAATTGGATTTACTTTTAAAAGTTCTTTTTTTTTTTTTTTTAGAAATAGAATACTTTTGATAAGCCATTTTTTGGTTTCTTTTGAAACTCTTCTAAATAATTTTGTTTTTCCTTTTAAAACTTTTAGAGTTATAAAATATTTCTTTTTGAATTTTCCAATTTTTTTTTCGAGTTCCTTAAAAATGGGCTCAAAAAAGGAAGGGCGCTTTCGGGGAGAACCAAAGGGAAGTTCAGCTTCCATTCCCCAAACTGTTAAAAAACAAAAATCATCTTTTTGTTTTTTCTTTTTCATTAGCTCTCCACGGGAGGGGTACAGTTTAGATATATGCCAAGGTTTCAGACAAAAAGGAAATAAAATTTTGATCTGAATCCCATCTCTCAACCAATTTTTTGGAAATTCTGTTTCTGATAATTGAACACCATTATAAGTACATTTAATCTGCATTTCGCTATTCCATTCCTGCAAATCTTCAGACCATTCAGGAAGTTGGAAGAATAACATACGCCCGAGATTTTTGGCTATTATCAATGAAGGTAATAGAATATATTTTCGAAGAATTGATTGAGTTATTAACATGTAACCTCTTATTATTTGCGCAAAAGGAATGCTATCCCAGGCTTCTGCTATCGCTATCCGTGCTTTTTCCTTTCTTTTGTTCTCCTCTTTTTTGTCCTTTTCTTTTTTCTCTTCTCTTTTTGTTTGTTCTTCTCTAGACTCTAGAATTTTGAATTCTCCCTCTTTACC